TGGGCTTACACACATTCGCTCACTTACGCTGTCCCCCCTCAGCTCACCCTAGCCCCGAAGTCTCCAAGGCTTCACACAAAATCTTCACTGACAACATATGCATGCTTGAGTAGGGTCAGGCAGAACCGTTGTTGCCTGATGGGAACTTCCCCCATATTGCTATCAATGTCTTCATGTCGCACGACCTCTTAACATTACACCACTGAATCCCCAATCCTTTGCTTGCTGTGCAGTGACAGTACCAATATCCACTAATCGTTGTTTCCAGATACGGTTGCCGGTTGACATCTCTTCTAATTCGTCGATACGAGAAGCAAATTGTTGTGTGGAGGAATCAATATCTCGACATGAGCCAAGAGGCAGATCTTGTGCCACTCCACCAGGTCGTATGAAACTGGCATGCATCCTGGCTCCCGGGACTCTTTCATAGAATTCCAACAATTTCTCCCGCTCCTCAGAAGCCCAAAGGAACGGAGTTGATGCTCCCACATCCATAGCATGAGTAGTTGAAGCAAGTGAATGATTTGAAATTCGAGTTATTTCACGGAATAACACTCGTATATATTGAGCTCGTAATGGTACCTCGCAATTCAAAAGTCTCTCTACGGCTGAAGAATGAGCGTGTTCTTGGGCCATCGTAGAAACATAGATAGGGTCGACGACGGAACGAACAACGAAACTTGACGACAGCTTTTTCGTACACGTTCACTTGCATCACATACACAAGTGCTCTCTGAACCGTGCAATAAGGTCACCCATAACACGGCTCTCCCACTTGAGTGACCGCCCCGTGGGCCCCAGGCCATGCTATTCCATGATATTGGAAAAATGGCAGCGTGACGTAACTTATTTATTAGTATTGAAAGCTGGGCGCCTTTTGAGGGAGGGAAAGCGAAAGCTTGCTCGAAACTCGGGGGGAGAGGAAGTGAAGACGCTTTGCGTCCCGACAGTTTCAAAAGGAAGAAGTGAGGGTTTCCGTCCTACGGAAACGAAACGATCGTTCCCGTTGGGTACTTTGCTGCTTATAGTCAAAGTGGGGGACTTGCGCTTTCATTTCAGTAGCGCTTTTTGAATATGAGTTGGGCTCCTAGGTGGCTTTGGAGCCAAACCGAAGGAAGAGCAAAAGGAAGGTTGGTTTGGGGCGAGGCCACCCGGCCTCGAATAGGAGGGGGGCTTAGCTCTGGATCCCGCCTGCTTGCAAAAATGAATGGATCAGAAGGGGGGCTGGGTTCTATTTCCGGGCCGGGCGGGAGGTGAAGGCGCTTGCGGAAGAAGATAAGATAGCCTTCCCGGTAAGGAAGAGGAAAAAAAGGTGCTGTCATCTATCTCGACCAGTTTCCCCGAAAGAAAGACCGGCTCAGAGAATCACTGGCGTGGTTCCCCCCCATCGTTTCGCCAACAAAGAAGTCATCCTTGACTTGACGATTGACCATTCCTTCCTTACCTCTCTTCACCATTCGAAGTACTTACCGAACTTCCCTTTTTATAACATACCAAGTTCCTTTCCAATCACTAAGACAATACCAACAAAGGCTGACTTCGTCTGTTATTTGATCGGCCCCAGGGGAGTTTACTCGACCCATTCTCCAGTCTCCCGCACTGCTCAAGTGTGCGACTCCGTATGAGGACCTCCTTCCCTTCTGCTCTGCCCACTCTCCGTTCACACGGTTATCAAAGCGGAGGAAGGGTGGGCGGCAGGTACCACGAGCCCTCTGTCCCACACATCTATCCAGAAGCAAGTGTAGTTCACCGGTTCCACCGAATGCTCCTATCTCTCGGCAAAGATCGTGTGAGTGTGCAGTTATGCTTCGGATGCTTCGCCATGGACGACCCAGTTCCCGTTCTTTGGAGGTGCACTCGCTTTGTATCTCCGACACACAAGGAAGGACGCGGTGGGAAGGAAGCAGCCCTAGCCTCTGCCCGGCCGATCATTCCGCTGGCATCTCGCATTCACGCCCCCGTTTGACTGCCGCTCGGGGATGTAGTTGTAGATACGTGAGTCTTAGTGGGTCGTTGGCTCCACCTGTTATCTCCTTCTACGACATGCTGTTGTCGTCGCCATATGTAATATGTCACTTAGTCATATCTGCCTCGCTGCGGGTCAGCACCTCCGAAAGAAACGGAGGACTTCATTCAGTGACTCCGCGATCGCCCTCTGAACGATCAGAATAAGGTAAAGCTTGAAGATAAGTTTTGTACTCTATTAATTTCTCAGTCCCTCTAGTCGGGTGGGCGCCGGCCGGTCTTTCGGCCAGATCCCCCTGAAAACCGTACGTGCGGGTCTCCCCGCATGCGGCTCACGCCATTCGAGGTGGCCCAGCCCAGCATTCATTCGCAAATCCTGTAGTCAAATTGAGACTGCTCGACTTCGGAAGCTAATTCGCGTGTAGGCAGCGCTGTCTACCGTTGACTCTATCTATTCATTGATCCATTGGCTCGCTCCCTCTTTTTCCAAGAATGAATGAGCCGCCCTCCCTTCCATTTCCGTCAAATGACCCGGCCTCCCCTGGCTTTTCCACCGTCCGGGCTCCTCCCTATGCGTTGCTCCCCCGGCGCAGGCCGACCACGCTTCGCGCCTGCGGCGTTTTCGCCAGACGGTCTTTGCCAGTAGTGCCATCCTCCCCGCTGGCTGTCTGTATGGGTGGGTTGTCCCTTGCTGCTACGTTCTGTTAGGCGCTATGGATGACAGGAAATTTAGTGGTTGACTTGGACAGCAGGCGGGTTACACGTTCCACTGTGCCGAGATGTGAGGTGCAGGTGGTGATGATCACCCCGGGGTATGCGCTAGCGCCCTTGACGGGCACTCCAGGACCCGCCAACGCTCGTGAAAACCCAGGAGATAAGGGATCCCCATTCATCCGACCGGATGTGTGGATAACGAGGCCACCTTCACAACCTTCTCCCTTCTATCCCTATAAAAAAAAAGTAAGTTCGGTTCACTTGAGTTGCTCAACCGCCCCGCCTCTTGCCCGGTGCTCATGACGCGCTACGGAACCTCCACCGTGCCGGGGGACCGAGCAGGGCATAGCTAGCGGCATAGGAGCCTACTCGGCGTCAGCGGCTTCGTGCCGCACTGGAGTGATCCAATATGTGGTTCCGCACGTTCCACCACTTCTCCGTTCATTTCCAATACTGATCGTGAAACACCATGAGCAGCAGGATGTTGAGGTCCGGAATTCGAAGTGAAATTTTTGATTTGCCCGTTCCTAGTCGTCATGGGAAAGAAAGGCAGAAATAAGAAAGAGATTATTCCCCTGGAGCTTGTCCAGTACCACCAGTACTCAAAATGCATCTCCTTCGCCCTTTCTACCTGGCGCTTTTTGCCGCCTTGCATGCAAGCGAAGCGCTATTGGCGGCAATTAATAGCTCACTGAGCGATGATTGATGCAGTCAGTCAGTGCCCTCAATTGTTCCAGAGAGAAGGATCATGGCGCCCCGAAACCATGACATCCGGCAGCAGCATCTCCTCGCGTGCAAGAGAAAACTATGCCGGCCGTTATTCCCGGCTCTGTGTTGAAAAAAAGCGGTAGCTAAAGCAAATCTAAAGCTTAGTTGCTTTTTGCTTATTATTCTTTGCCTTGGTACCAAGCAACCGGTTAGCTGTAGCGCTTTCAAAGTAGAAGAGTGGTCTCTTATCTTGGAAGTGGTGGTGTAAGAAGCGCGCTATCCTCTTTGTCTTGAAAGAAAGTTAGTAAGCGTAGCGAAGCGTATACGTTAGGTAAGTAAGCGGTGTAATAAGCCGGCCTTTGAAGAAAGAAAGTGAGAAAGTTCCCAATTGAACTAGAAAGAAAAAAGTCATGAATGCGAATAGAACATATGATTGATTGAATGAAGTGGCTGGCGTGGCGAGAAAAAGGTCCCATGGCACCATGCCTGCTCTTGTCATGCAGACGCCCCACGCTAAATAACAATGGGCCGCAAGCGCCTTTGGTTAAAGATGGGGAAGACCTGCTCGCTGACCCCTCTCTTCCTTCCTATGGAAGACCAAAAGCAGGGTGCTCTCTATTACTCATCTATAGGGCAGGAAGCAGAAGGCTTTATTTGCGGCAGTCAAGGTCCGTCTTGTATAAGCGATCAAATTGGCGCCCCCCTAACTCTTAAAGGCCTGTTCTAGTTCTGGCAGGGCTCCTGTTCTATCTAAGCGGGAGCAGGGTTCGCCCTCCGCCATTAAAGAGGGGGAGATGGAAGGGCAACCGTTCAGAATGCAAGGCGTGTGTGGAAGCGAGCAGGCAGGCTGCGAACGATACACTTTTTTGATTACCACCTGGTGTAGTGGTGCTTCGACCACATAAATCAGGAATAACTTAATTCAAATTCGATGAGAAATACAAATAAACCGCAAGCGCCTTCAGCTCTTGGCGGCCTTGGAACGTCGATTCCACGTAAGTGGAAGGAAGAATGCATGAACCACGGCAGAGGAGAAAGGACGGATCACCTGCCGATCTTTGATCCAACAAAACTATGCCAGAAGAATAGGATACAGATTGACCGGCACAAAAGCCATCTTCATCAATCTACGCTCATTGAGGAGACGGTGACATAGATAAAAAAAGGGGGGGCGCACGAAAGAGATGTGTGGCTGAGGGGAGGAGAGAAAGAACGCATGCATTGAAATTCTTTCTGTCGGAGGTTCGAGAATCTATGAAAGGACATCTCAGGCGCTTGCGAAGAATTCAAGGAAGTCTATTACTGAGAAGTGGTGATCTCATCTCGTCTTGCTTGCTGGGAGAGAGGTACGGACCACCTTTTCTCAGCCAGATAGCGAGCAATCACTCAGCAATGATACCGCCGGCCGGGAATAAGTATCTATCCCTTACGGGAATCGAACCCGTGTCTTCGACATGAAAAGACGATGTCCTAACCACTGGACGAAAGGGACAAAAAATCAATTCTTCGCAGCGCCTCAGCTCCGAGAATAGAAGTGGTTCGTTTTGTTTCTATACGAAATTCGACGATTTCGTTTGTGTTCATGTTGGCGATTTCTGATGTGAATTCGGCGGGTCGTCCCCCCTTCCTACGGGTTCCCCACCGACCCAGTGACACATCAACCACGCCCCTTCCTTTTCTCCGATCATCAAGCCCCCTGATCCTTTTCTTTGTCTTTCATCCCCCCGTCCCGCTCTTTCTAATAAGAAAAAGGGGGGGCGAAGGTTAGACCTGAGAAAGTACGAAATAAAGTACATTAAGGTTACGAAGTGACTTAGTCGAACTATACTAAAAATAGAAAGGGAGTTCGGTGACGAAGTCAGGTCAGCTGGTTAAGGAAAGCTTTGGCGCACAGAAGCTTGCTTGTTAATTAATTAAAACGAAGAAAGAAGTAGTAGTGAGGCGTCGGTACGGACAGCTGTGGAGACTACATTAAATTAAGGTACGGACTTCATCTCTTCACCGAACTTAAACTTCCGCTGAGTCTAACGAGGCTCAGGTGCGGAGCCTTCCACTGTGGACCGACAAAGTTAGAACACCATAGAAGCGGACTTTTTCATAAACCTTGATTTCGCTGCGCTCAATAAGAACCCCACGGTTCGTGTTCCGCTTCCAAAGTCAGTCGTCTTTGCCCAAGTGTGAACTGCAGACGACTCTCCAGTAGTTCCATTCCTTCTGACTTCTGGGTCAACCCGGGGTCCCCAAAGGGGAATTCATCGGGTCAGCCAACCGGCGGCTACGTCTAGCAGGTATGCGACCGACCCCCATCCACTTGACTTTTGGCATTTGCTGAGCAGACCTTCTATTGGAAGGGAACAACTCACCGAAGGAGGCAGTAGGAATGAAAGAGGCGAGCAAGCGGTAGCTTGACGAATGCAAGCAACTCCTTTACTTTTTTTTTAGCGTACCGCTATTGAAATAAGAAAGAACGGGTTTATGGATGAAGTAATCGGAGTGACAAATGGTTTCGGTTGCGGAAGCCGAAAAAAGTCGGGAACCGTCGGTTACCTTTTGAATCGACAGTAGCGACGAGCCGTGCAAGGACGCAGGGATATAGCAAGTAAGCCCAGCCCCCTTATCTTTTGTTCGGGCGGTGGGACTTCGACTGTACTGTAACTGTAGGGGTGGTAGGCTTAGTAGGGCTCGAACCTACAATATCACCGTTATGAGCGGTACGTTTCAACCAATTAAACTATAAGCCCCTACTTATCTCTACATGCAATTCGCTCACTTCGAGAAGAGCGGACGGAGAAAGAGGAGACCTTCCTTTGCTTTGCTCTATCTGCTTCTTCCTCTTCCCGGGGCCCCCAAAAGGAGAATGAAAGAAGGGGCTCCCGACAAGCGGCCCTTTCGCGACTAAAACTGCCGGTACGCTTTCTTTTACGCTTTATTTCCGGCTCGCTTAGACTCAAACAACGGGCGGGGGCTCTCTATTTGCTTGCAATGTCGGTTCCTTTCGTCAAGGCCTGCAAACGGAGAACTTGACTCCCCCCCGTGCTAACGCACGCCCTTTTTGAAGCTGGCTCTTCGCCTATTTGATTCAAAAGGCGCTACTGAACTACTTAAGTACCAGCTAGTGTTAGTAGTACAAATGAATGTTCCCCGGGGCCCCCGGTTTGGCAAGCCCTACTAAAGAAGCTAAGTGACTTTCGTAACCCAAGTAGTGAGTTTGAGAGTGACCGGTAGGGAATTGTACTTCTAGGCGTTGGCGACCTATAGTCTTGTTACGCAAGACGGCTTCACTCGATTCAGTATTTCAATAGAACAAACAAGCCCACTAATAGCTTAGATAGTGGCCCTTCCACTTTGGTGTAGTTGACCCTACCTATTGACTCAAGGTTAGACCTCTGACTCAAGGCGCTTGCGGGAACTGGGAACCCTTCCGTAGTGGGATGTAGGCTTCAGTTGTTTTGGTACTTTTTCACCACTAGTTATGATTTAGTAACCGGCTGTTCACCGGCAGGTCAGTAGGCCTTTTAGTAGGCGAACACTAGAAAGAACTCAGCGGGCGCTAGCGCTATGTTGTTCGCTTTTGTCAACTGAAGTCGCGTAGCGCCAACTGATAGCTGATAGAGCAGATAGAGCGCGGAGCCCCGTTTGAGTCTAAGCGAGCAGAGCCGTTAGTTTCTACTGTCGTACTACTAAAAAAGTACCAAAGGCGAACGGCATTCTGTTGTACAGCTACTTTCTTATAGTTACAAAGTTCGGGTAGGTGACTTTTGAATCGACAGTAGTGACGAAAGGGGGAAATAGCTCAGTTGGTTAGAGTGCTGGTCTGTCACGCCAGAAGTCGCGGGTTCGAACCCCGTTTTCCCCGCCCGACCCATTTTGTCTTCACTGGAAGCTGCCCGGTGTAGCATTCAAAAAAAATCTGCTATCTTTCCCCCCACCACTTGACGCCTCTGTCACCACCCGCTGCCACAACCCTACAGCCAATCGCCACCAATCAAGATCGCCCTTCTTTCGGGGGCTGGCATCGAATCATTAGCGAGTAGGCCCTCACTCCGTTAACACTACGTGAACTGCTCATTCGAAGGAGAAGAAAGACGATTCCTACTGCGATACTGGAACGAGAACTAAAGGAGTGGGGGGAATACCTACTCGCTTGCTAACTGATAGACAGAAAGAGACTTTGAAATCAAAGAAAGTGACCCTAGACTATAAAATCAAGCCAATTGCTACCTGACCAGGCAAAGAGTTTTGAAAATCCTCGCTATCGCTCGCTACTGTACGGCTTTACTTCCAACCAGACCAGAGAGTTTTCAATCCCACAGCAGAGTGAAACCGAACAGCTTTCTGCTTCCTGCCCAGGAAGGTGCACTTTTCAATCAAGCCAAGCAACTGAGGGCGCTAAGCTCCTACTGCCCGCCAACACTGTACCAACTCTTACACCGACAAAAAAAACGAAACTATAACCTTTTGCGCTTCCTACTCTTCTCCAAGCCACACTGCAAAAGGGCCAATGCACCTGCAACCTTAAGGACACTACACTTAGAATAAGGATGGGAATCACAAAATCGAATAAATAGCTTGGACAGCATCACTTGGTCGGCCTTTCACTCACCCCTTCGCTACGCCCCTTTCTATTTATAGTCAATATGTCGGAATGGAAAGACGACAGAACTAATATAGATAGGATTGAGAGAGGACCCAATTAGCCTTACCTAAAGAAAGATTCCCGGGACATTTAAAGAACAGAATTTCTTACGACAGACCGATTGACTTAAGACCGATACAATACGAGACACGACCGTTTACCGTTAGCAGAAGCAGTACAGCGGGAAGGGGATACTGAATAAAAGTCAATCGAAGAAGCAAGGTACTTTCCAGATGACCGATAGAGGTTGGACAGATTCCTGTTACTAGAAGGAATAAGGGATTCGCTGCTTTAGACTTTGCTATAGTGGAATTCACTCCTAGGCCTTAAAAGAGAGCACTTTCTCGCGCTCAAATATTCGAGTCAAAAGCTTTTCACTATCGAAAAGAGGGCATATAGCCCGAGTCCTGAATACAGGAAAGACCGATGACGACTGTTGCAAGAGTGGAAACCTTTTTAGACAAAGGACGGGAATCGTACTGATAGATAAGGAATTCCACATAGCGAATGGACCTCTAACTCCTCTGTCTACCTGTATCCGAGTGCTTAACAGGAGGTTCATAAATAAAGAGCATATCGAAGAGACCAGGGATGAGCCCAAAGCAAGCAACAGGGTGACCGGTATCTAAAAGAAGAAGGAATGATTGAAAAGACCCTCAGACGCGAAATCATTCCTTCTCCCTCAAAGCCCCTTCGCTAGCAGCTTGCATTCGATGCCATATTCCTTATTAGATGTCACTTCCTTTAGTTTAGCAGCTCCGGTATCGGTAGCATTCACAGCTGAGTCAATAGCAGCTTCTTCTTTCACTTCCCTTTCTTCCGTCCGCTGAAGGCCGGAACAACCCCAGACGCGAAAACAACTCGAACATCTAGTATTATCCAATCGGGGGACCCTCATTCCCCCGCTTTATCGAATGATTTGAGTGTCCAGCCTGCTCCCTCCCTTTCTGATCAAGAAGTTTCTGATTAACTTCCGTCAGTGGGAGATTAGCGGATTTCTTACTCAAACTGTAGGTCATAGTCTCCCTTCTCTTTGGCTTCTTCCTACCCATCTCTCCGCGAGTAAGAGAAGCAGTCTCACTTTAACACGTAGTGCCTTTTACGTTCAGTCCCGAAGGCCTCTTATCTATTGGAGGACTACCGCTCGGTCCGTCTTCTTCCTCTTCTGCTTCCCTATTTTTGAGTGCCATCTCTCCAACTCATCAAACAAAGTCTTTCGCAAGACAGACAATTAAGCCTTTCTTTCTTCGGCCAACAAACAAAGTTTTCAAACTTATTCTTGCGACTTCCACTCTTGCTGTTGCCCTATGATTTTTGGGATAGAGAGTAGTATCCGATGTTAGTAGTAACTGACCGGAGAAGGGGTGGACTAACTGTACGGGACTGGCTGACAAGCTTCTCTTAAAGAATAGATTTGACCGCTTGCGGCGCTTTCAAGCCGGGAGGGGGAAATGTTGGGTCTCTAGCTAGCTCGTAGGCGGCATAAGTGGATAGTCTCGTTAGTTAACAGAGAAGGAAGGATCTCGATTTTCAAGTCTCAGCTAGGTGAAGCCGAGAATACGAAAATGATGGTAGCGGGGTTTGAATCAAGCACTTAGGGAGGAACCAAAGATAAAGAAAGCAGAAGCTGGGCTAGTTCAATATCAGGAGTCAGTCTCAGAGACATTGCCTTGGTTCATCACCTGATACCCATGGGAGAGTTTACCTCTTTAATTTAGGAGAGTTGGGCATTGACAGGGCCGGTTTCCCTTATCTTTCTTTTTTATAAGTGGAAAATGAAGGTATGCAAAAACAATTGTTTAACATCCTTCGGAGGCTCACGTCACGCTCATGGCGGAGGATCTGCAGATGTCCTCAGACCATCATAGGTTTGCTGTCAAAAGCAACCTTGAATCAATGGCTTTACCAAGGCGCGTAGCGGTATTGGTTGTTACCTGTTTGCCAAGCCCAGTCATTTGGTTACTTGCTTCTGTATCA